CATCCCTCCCGTAATAGTACAGGCTCCCATAGCAATGACATATTTTGGTTCAGGCATTTGTTCATATAATCTTACTAAAGAAGGAGCCATTTTCATTGTTACTGTTCCAGCTGTTAAAATTAGGTCTGCTTGCCTAGGACTCGATCTTGGTACCAATCCATAACGATCAAAGTCGAATCGCGAGCCTATTAATGAAGCAAATTCAATGAAACAACAACTAGTACCATATAGAAGAGGCCATAAACTGGAGAGTCTTGACCAATTCGAAAGATCATTCGATGTAGTTGAAATAACGGAATTGGAGGTTGTTTGGTCAAGTAAGGGAAAATCAATCGAATTCATAACTGTCTCAATGTCATCTTTTACTTCCTTTTTTTGATTGTCTGAGTATTCAGCTAAGACCATTCCAATGCTCCTTTTCGCCATGCATAAACTGAACCAACAATTGGGATAAGCACAAAAATTAAAGCTTCCATAAAGACAGATACACCTAATACATCGAAACTCATTGCCCATGGATAAAGAAAGACCGTTTCAACATCAAAAACAACAAAAACTAGAGCAAACATGTAATAGCGGATTCGGAATTGTAACCAAGCATCCCCCATGGGTTCTATACCCGATTCATAACTAGAGAGCTTCTCTGGTCCTTCACTAATCGGAGCTAAAACTCCGGAAATTACAAATGCCAAGATAGGAATAACGCCTGATATTATTAGAAATGCCCAGAAAATATCATATTCGTGAAGCAGAAACATAAATGTACTCCTATTAAGGTGGAATAGGCTGAATTATTCGATTGGAATTTTCAATTCATCCGGAACTTCTTAGGCGAAACGAGAATTTCTTTTGATCAAATCAAACCGCATAGTTTAGAATTTGTTTGCTATAAGGCATGTCTTGTTTAAAGATTCATACAACGGAACCCCGCTTACATTTTTTTTTCATTAAAAAAAAAATGCAATTTCAGTAGTCATATGGGTAAAATGGCTAAAGATTTCTAGCATATTCCACTCAAAGTATTCTTTTCATTAAAATGTGGAGGATCCTCATTTCTTCTATTGATTCGATAGTAAACATAATCTAATCTAATGCACCAAACAATTCCATTTTCTTTCTTTTCCTTGTCCTAGATGAAAATTTTTATTTTCCTTAATAACACTTAGTAAAGTCAAACCAACGAATGATTTAGGTTTCGCTACAAAAAAGGTTTGTTTTAGAGCAAACCTACACTACATAATGAAAGATACCACAAAGTGGTAGAATCAACGGAATCATAAATGATCCACATAAAATACTTACATAAAATACTTATAATCTAATATAGAGGAAATGAAAACTAGATTAAACTAAAATAGAGAATGTCTACACAAAACAAAAATAGAATGTATTAGGGCTATACGGACTCGAACCGTAGACCTTCTCGGTAAAACAGATCAAACTGATTATTATCGAAATGATTCGAACTGTTTCAAAGACCCAACATGCATTTTTTTGCATTGGGCTCTTTCATCAACTGATGTAAATATCAGTTAGTCCACCATATTTTATCTTTACAGGAAAATAAGAGGATAATGAGATGGTTCCATGTGCTCTGATTCATTATTTGTATTTTGATACAGGAGCAATACCAAAGTGTTTCAAAGAAGGGTTACCTTGACTTAGGTCTGCTTCCGGCCTAGATCAACCTAAGTGAAATGGAATTTCTATCGCTCCGCTGCAAGAGTCAAATATGAAACTTCATACACCTTAAAGTTCATAGGACGAAAAGAGTTTCTTTTGAGGACCTTATACTCATTATGCCTAGCATTGAATGGACTGGGTATTTACCTTATCAATTATCAAATTAATGGCGGGTTCCATTTGATTGGGCACCTGAATTCGAACCCGAATCGGACCGAACCAAATATTTGTCAGGCTATTGTTCTCTTGTTCCCTCGAATCTATGGAGTAAGACATCGATTTTTCTTTCTCAATAAGAGAAATTATGTTCATTGCATAACGGGCTCCCTTGAAAAGCATTGGCGCACGTGTAAACGAGGTGCTCTACCTAACTGAGCTATAGCCCTTGTCATAGATATCTTAACATATGGATAATCTCTTGTCAAGATGGGTATTCCATGATACTACACGATAGCTCTCTGATCCGTTTTAATGGATTGGTATTGCTTAGAAATGATATTCCACCTATAATCCCCGAAGCGAGGGGTCCTTTTTTTGTGATAATAAATAACCTACTTAACTCAGTGGTTAGAGTATTGCTTTCATACGGCGGGAGTCATTGGTTCAAATCCAATAGTAGGTAAGGTAGAACTTATTAGATACCGGAGTCAATGGTATCTAATAAGTTTTTCTATCCATCTTCTTTTTTTCGTTGTATAATCAGGTTAGACTTGATTGTGTTCAACTGGTGGAAGCCAAATGTGATGTATAGTATAATAAAGAACTTCTAACGAACTTCTTTTTTATTTTTATTTTATGTATTTGTTTGTTTACTAGTAGGAAATAACACTGACAGCCTCTACTCGTGTCCTAGCTCGTCTGAGAGCTAGATTTGCCTCAATTGCTTGTCTCTTGCCCTGAGCTCTACTCAAGTTAGCTTCAGCTATTTCAAGAGCTTGTTGAGCTTCTTGCGGATCAATGTCAGTACTCATCTCCGCATCATTTCCTAAAATGGTGATCTCATTATTACTTATTCTAGCAAAACCGCCCATCAAAGCCACCGTTAACCATTGGTCGTTGAGGCGTATTCTCAAAAGACCTATATCTACAGCTGTGGCAATGGGGGCGTGATTTGGTAATACGCCAATTTGTCCACTATTAGTAGATAAAATGATTTCTTTCACTTTGGAATCCAAAATAATTCGATTAGGAGTCAGTACACAAAGATTTAAGGTCATTTCTTCAATTTGCTCTCCACTTCTAAGTTCATAGCTTTCGCGGTAGCTTCATCGATGTTACCCACCAAATAAAAGGCCTGCTCGGGAAGACTGTCTAATTCTCCGGAAAGTATCAGTTGAAACCCCCTAATTGTTTCTGTGAGACCAACATATTTTCCTGGAGAACCGGTAAATACTTCTGCCACGAAGAAGGGTTGTGATAAGAAACGCTCAATTTTTCGTGCTCTTGCTACAGTTAAACGATCTTCTTCGGATAATTCGTCCAACCCAAGGATAGCTATAATGTCCTGAAGTTCTTTGTAACGTTGTGAAGTTTGCTTAACCCTTTGCGCAGTTTCATAATGCTCCTCGCCAACGATCCAAGGTTGTAACATAGTCGACGTTGAATCTAAAGGATCCACTGCTGGATAAATACCTTTGGCAGCTAATCCTCTTGATAGTACGGTAGTAGCATCTAAATGTGCAAATGTAGTGGCAGGGGCGGGGTCGGTCAAATCATCCGCAGGTACATAAACTGCTTGGATCGAAGTTATAGATCCCTCTTTCGTGGAAGTAATTCTTTCTTGCAAAGAACCCATTTCTGTACTAAGGGTAGGTTGATAACCCACTGCCGAAGGCATTCTCCCCAATAAGGCGGATACTTCTGACCCCGCTTGGACGAAACGAAAGATATTGTCGATGAATAGAAGTACATCTTGTTCATTAACATCCCGGAAATATTCCGCCATGGTTAGGGCAGTCAGACCAACTCTCATACGAGCTCCCGGGGGTTCATTCATTTGACCATAGACTAGAGCTACTTTTGATTCTGCGATATTTTTTTCATTAATTACACCCGATTCTTTCATTTCCATGTAGAGATCATTTCCTTCACGAGTACGTTCGCCTACTCCGCCAAATACAGATACACCTCCATGAGCTTTGGCTATGTTGTTGATCAATTCCATGATAAGTACTGTTTTACCCACGCCAGCTCCCCCAAATAGTCCTATTTTTCCTCCACGGCGATAAGGAGCTAAAAGATCCACTACCTTAATCCCTGTTTCAAAGATAGATAATTTTGTATCTAACTGTATAAAGGCAGGCGCAGATCTATGAATAGGAGATGTTGTACGAGTATCTACAGGACCTAAATTATCAACAGGCTCTCCAAGAACGTTGAAAATTCGCCCGAGAGTAGCTCCGCCTACTGGAACACTTAGAGGAGCTCCCGTGTCAATCACTTCCATTCCTCTAGTCAGACCATCTGTAGCACTCATAGCTACAGTTCTAACTCGATTATTTCCTAATAATTGTTGTACCTCACAAGTCAAATTAATTTGCTGACCGGCAGTATCTCGACCTTTAACTACCAAAGCGTTATAAATATTAGGCATCTTGCCCGGAGGAAAAACGACATCCAGTACTGGGCCAATAATTTGAGCGATACGCCCTAGGTTTTTTTCTTCAAGTGTGGAAACCACAGGATCAGAAGTAGTAGGATTGGTTCTCATAATAAAATGATTGAAATATGTCGAAATTTTTTTGGATTGGAGATTGGAATAGTACATAGTACCAAATCAAAAATAAATGTCCGATAGCAAGTTGATCGGTTAATTCAATAAGAAATAAATGGGAGTTAGTACTCGATTTAGTTGGTACCACCCAACCAACCGAATCCAAGTCAATCCTTTACTCATTCAATGAGTCCATTTTCAAGTTCACCCAATTCTTTATATATGGGTTCCACCTATTTTTGTCTTGTTTTATACCCTTCCGCTTTCATGGATGAATTATGCCTATTTTCATATCTAGGATTTACATATATAATATATATCACTGTCAAGGGGGAATTTTTCTTACTATTTCCATTTTTAGATGAAAAATAAGAAGTGGGTCCGTTAGAAACTTGAAAAACGATAATTAGGTTGCGCCATATATATCAAAGAGTATACAATAATGATGTATTTGGTGAATCAAATACATGGTCTAATAACGAACCATTTTCACATTTTAATTCGTTGATAATATTAGTTGAATATTTTTTGAAAGATTTTGTCAAAGGTTTCGTTCACGCCTAATCCATATCGAGTAGACCTTGTTGTTGTGAGAATTCTTAAT